TTTGTTTTTATGTAAAAAATATTAGCAATGGTTTAATATATATATATATATATATATATTAAATAATTTAATGTATTAATATAATTATAATTTATTAATTTTTTTTAAAATTATATTAATATATTAATTTATTTTTATTTAAATGAATATTAATTGATAAATAATGAAATTAATTTTTAATATAAATATTAGGGAAAGAAAAGAAAAGAAACTATTAAAACTTTATTAATTTATATTAAATATTTTAACATAAAAAAAAAAAAAAAAAAATTCTATGTTAAGTATTATATAGTTAAAAAAAAAATTTATGATTTTATAAATTTATTATAAATTTATTTTACATATAAATTTTAGTGTAGATTTTTAATTATTTAAATAATAATTATTATATAAAGTAGTAAATAATATTAAAAATTTAAGAAATTAAGATTTAGTAATATAAAAATTAAAAACTAATTTTGTGCCAGCAGTTGCGGTTATACAAAATTTAAATTAAATTTTATTAGTTAATTATAAAATAATTTTTTTTAAATTAAATATTAAATTATTAAGTGAAATTTTAATTTAATAAAAATATATGTTTAAATTATGTTTATAAAAAATTTAAATATAAACTAGGATTAGATACCCTATTATTATAAATTTAAATAAAAATATTAAAATAGTAAATAATTATTTATTGAAATTTAAATAACTTGGCGGTATTTTAGTTTCTTTAGAGGAATCTGTCTAATAATTGATAATCCACGAATAAATTTACTTAATTTACATTTTGTATATCGTTGTTAAAAAAATATTTTTAAAGAAAAATAATATTTAAGAATTATAAAATAAAATTAAATCAGATCAAGATGCAGATAATAATTAAGAATATGATGGATTACAATAAATTTATTTAAATGAATATAATTTTGTAATAAATAATTGAAAGTGGATTTAAATGTAATTTTATTTAATTTATTAAAATGATTGAAAATTAAAATATGTACATATTGCCCGTCGCTTTCATATATAAATTGAAATAAGTCGTAACAAAGTAGAGGTACTGGAAAGTGTTTCTAGAAAGATCAAATTAGAGCTTGGAAAAGTATTTCATTTACATTGAAATGATATTGAAAATTCAATTAATTTGAAAAAGGAGGGATTAATAAAAAAAAATTAATAAAAAGATTTTTAATATTTAAATGGGGGTTTAAGTATTTAAAAAGAAAAAATTTTTAAATTTATAGTTGAATAGTATTGTAAGAGAATGGGTGAAATAAAATTAAATAATAATTATTGTAAAAGTAAATTTTATTTATTGTATCTTGTGTATCAGAGTTTATTAAATAATAAAAGTTGTATAATTTATTCTCGAATTTATAAGAGATAATTGATTAAAAAAGTTATTGTTGTAAAAATATTTTTAATAATTAATTTGAAATGAAATGTTAATCGTTTATAAATATATCTAGTTATTTTAGAAAAAAATTAAATTTTATATTACTTTAAGGAAAAATTAATTAATTAATTTTTCCTTAAGGTAAATTTAATATTTTAAGGGATAAGCTTTAAAATATAAATTTATAATAAATAAATAACTTAAAAAATTTTTTAGAATTTAAATTGTTAAATAAATTATAATTTATTATAAATAAATTAAATAAAAAAAAAATTAAATTAAAATTATTTAAATTTATATAAAATAATAATTTAAAATAAAAATAAATTAGTTATAATGATAAAATTAGTATATTAATAACATATATATATATATATATATATATATATATATATTAATTAATTGATTTAATGAAAAGTTAATTAAAAGGAATTCGGCAAAAATTTATATTCACTTGTTTATCAAAAACATGTCTTTTTGATAATAATTTAAAGTCTAACCTGCCCACTGATAATTTATTAAAGGGCTGCAGTATATTGACTGTACAAAGGTAGCATAATCATTAGTCTCTTAATTGGTGACTTGTATGAAAGGTTGGATGAAATATAAACTGTCTCTTAATTAAAAATATAAAATTTAATTTTTTAGTTAAAAAGCTAAAATGAATTTAAAAGACGAGAAGACCCTATAGAGTTTAATAAATAAATTTTTTAAGATTATTAAAATAGTAAAAAATTAAAATAAATTTATTTATTTTATTGGGGTGATAGGAAAATAGATTTAACTTTTTTTTATTAAGAACATAGATAAATGAGTTTATGATCCAAAAATTTTGATTAAAAGAATAAATTACCTTAGGGATAACAGCGTAATTTTTTTTTTTAGTTCATATAAGAAGAAAAGTTTGCGACCTCGATGTTGGATTAAGATAAAATTTAAATGTAGAAGTTTAAAATTTTGATCTGTTCGATCATTAAAATCTTACATGATCTGAGTTCAAACCGGTGTGAGCCAGGTTGGTTTCTATCTTTAGAAAATTATAATATTTTAGTACGAAAGGATTAAATATTAAAATTAAATTTAAATTATAGAATATTATTAATATATATATATATATAAATAAATAAAATAAATATAAACTATTTTGACAGAAAAAATGTGATGGTTTTAGAAATCATTTATATATAGTTATTATATAGATAGTAATTATAATAAATGATATATATATAATTTTTATTGGGGTTATTATTTTATTTTTAGGAGTTTTAATTGGGGTGGCTTTTTTAACATTATTAGAGCGAAAATTATTAGGTTATATCCAAGATCGAAAAGGACCGAATAAAGTTGGTATTATAGGGGTAATACAACCTTTTTCTGATGGTATTAAATTATTTACTAAAGAACAAACTTATATTTTTAATTCTAATTATATATCTTATTATTTTTCCCCCATTGTTGGGTTTATTTTATCACTAATAATTTGAATTGTTATACCTTATTATTTTAATTTAGTTAGATTTAATTTGGGTATTTTATTTTTTTTATGTGTTATAAGATTGGGGGTTTATACAGTTATAGTTGCAGGATGGTCTTCAAATTCAAATTATTCTTTATTAGGGGGATTACGAGCGGTTGCTCAAACTATTTCTTATGAGGTTAGATTGGCTTTAATTTTAATATCTAGATTAATTTTAGTTATAGGGTTTAATATAATGATATTTATTATATATCAAAAATTAGTTTGATTTATTTTTATAATATATCCTTTAGGGTTATGTTTAGTATCTTCTATAATGGCTGAAACTAATCGAACACCTTTTGATTTTGCAGAGGGGGAAAGAGAATTAGTTTCAGGGTTTAATATTGAATATAGAAGTGGGGGGTTTGCATTAATTTTTTTGGCGGAATATTCAAGAATTTTATTTATAAGATTAATATTAGTTTTAATTTTATTAGGGGGGTATAAGTTGAGATTATTTTTTTATTTAAAATTAAGATTAATGTCTTTTTTATTTATTTGAATTCGAGGTACATTACCACGTTATCGTTATGATAAATTAATATATTTAGCTTGAAAAGGGTATTTACCTATTTCATTAAATTTTTTATTATTTTTTATAGGTTTAAAAGTATTATTAATATAATTTAAATATTTTTAGTATAAATTAATAGAATAATATTCTTTCTTAAGTTTTCAAAACAAATGCTTATACAAGCTCATTAATTAATTAATTAAATATTATATTATCTCATATTTTTCTGATTATAGGGTTAAAAATAAAATAAGAAAAATATATAATAGTAAGGGTTTGCCCTGTAATAATATAAGGAGTTTCTACTGGACGTGCTCCAATTCATGTTAATAGAATGATAATTACAATAAAATATCAAAATAAAATTTGGTTAATAGGATAAAATTGAATTCCTTGTATTTTTTTATTAAAAGTTAGTGGAAGGATAATGAGAATAAGAATAGAAAAGATTAATGCAATTACCCCTCCTAATTTATTAGGGATTGAACGTAAAATAGCATAAGCAAATAGGAAATATCATTCAGGTTGAATATGAACAGGGGTAACAAGGGGATTAGCTGGTGTAAAATTATCAGGGTCTCCTAGAAGATAAGGATTTGATAAAGTAAGTATAATTAAAATAAATAATATAATAATAAATCCAATTAAATCTTTAAATGTAAAAAAAGGATGAAATGGAATTTTATCTAAATTTCTGTTAATACCTAAAGGATTATTAGATCCTGTTATATGAAGAAATAAAAGATGAATTATAGTTATTATGAGAATAATAAATGGAAGAATAAAGTGAAAAGAGTAAAATCGAGTTAAAGTGGCATTATCTACTGCAAATCCCCCTCAAATTCAATTTACTAATATGGTTCCTAAATAAGGAATAGCAGATAATAAGTTTGTAATTACAGTAGCTCCTCAAAAAGACATTTGCCCCCAAGGTAAAACATACCCTATAAAAGCTGTTGCTATTAATAAGAATAAAATAATAATTCCAATTATTCATGTTATTTTTAAGTTAAAAGATTCATAATAAATTCCTCGCCCAATGTGAATATATAAGCAAATAAAAAAAAAAGATGCCCCATTAGCATGTAAAGTTCGAATTAATCATCCGTAATTAACATTTCGACAAATATAATTAACTCTATAAAAAGCTAATTCAATATTAGCTGAATAATATATAGTTAAAAATAATCCTGTAATAATTTGTAAAATTAAACATAATGCTAATAATGAACCAAAATTTCATAGTGAGGAAATATTAGCGGGTGTAGGGAGGTCAATTAAAGATCCGTTAATAATTTTTAAAATAGGGTGAGTTTTTCGTAAAGAAATAAATTGATTTATCATTAGTATTTAAAAATTAAAAGGTCGAAGAGGCCCATAAAAAATATTAGTTACTTTAATAATTGCAATTAATGTAATAAATAAATAAATTATTATTATTAATATTATTAAGTAAGTTTGGTTATTATATAATTTTGATAAATTAATTAAATTTTCATTATTAAGAAATATAATATTAAAAAAATTATTTATTTCAAGATTAAAAGAAAAAAAAATAAATTTTTTATTTAGAAAATAAATTATTAATAAAATACAAAATCATAAAAATTTTTTTTTAAAAGTAAATATTTCATTTGAAGCAATTCTTGAAACATAAATAAATAGTACTAATAATCCTCCTAAAAAAGTTAAAAAAAGAATATAAGAAAATCAATAAGTTTTAACAAATATACCAGATAAAATAGAAATTAAAAATGTTTGTAATAAAATTATTAATCCTATAGATAAAGGGTGGTTAATAAAAAATATAATTGTTGAGATAAATAAAATAGAAAATAGTAATAATTTAATTTCAAAGAATAGTTTATAAAAATAATAATTTTGGAGATTATAGATAGAAAAATTTTCTTTCTTTGAAGTTTTAAAAGAAATATTCTTAATTTTGATTTACAAGACCAATGTTTTTTTTAAACTATAAAAACTAATGATAGTTAATATGAGAATTTTTTTTTTTATTATGTATATATATATTATTGGTAATTTAATTTTTGTTTCAAAACATAAACATTTATTAATTGTTTTATTAAGATTAGAGTTTATTGTTATGAGAATTTTTTTTTTTTTTTTAATATATCTAAATTATATTGAAAATAATATATATATATTAATAGTATTTTTAGTTTTTTCTGTTTGTGAGGGGGCTTTAGGTTTATCTATTTTAGTTTCTATAATTCGTACCCACGGTAATGATTATTTTCAAAGATTTAGTTTATTGTAAAATGTTAAAATTTTTAATAATAATAGTATTTATAATACCTTTATGTTTAAAAAAAAAAATATTTTGAATGGTTCAAATAATATTAATAATAATAATATTTTTATTTATAAATTTAACTATTTTTAATGAAAGTTATTGTAATTTAAGATATATAATTTCATGTGATATTATATCTTTTGGTTTAATTATATTAAGAATTTGAATTTGTTTATTAATAATAATGGCTAGAGAAAATTTATTAAAAATAAGATATTATGTAGAATTTTTTATGTTTAATTTAATTTTTTTATTAATTATATTATTTTTAACTTTTTCTGTTATAAATTTATTTATATTTTATTTATTTTTTGAGGGAAGTTTAATTCCCACTTTAATATTAATTATTGGGTGAGGGTATCAACCGGAGCGAATTCAAGCTGGTATATATTTACTATTTTATACTTTATTTGCTTCATTACCTTTATTAATGGGTATTTTATATTTATATACTATGAAATATAATAATAATATTTATTTTTTAAAATTTATAAATTTAAATATATATTTATTGTATTTTTGTATAATTATAGCTTTTTTAGTAAAAATACCAATATATTTTGTTCATTTATGGTTACCTAAAGCTCATGTAGAAGCTCCTGTTTCTGGGTCAATAATTTTAGCTGGTATTATATTAAAATTAGGGGGGTACGGTCTTATACGAGTGTTAGTTTTAATAGAAAATTTAAGATTAAAGTTAAATTTTATTTGAGTATCTTTAAGATTAATTGGGGGATTTTATATTAGATTAATATGTTTTTGTCAAATTGATATGAAATCTTTAATTGCTTATTCTTCAGTGGCTCATATAAGTTTAGTAATTGGGGGGATTATAACAATAAATTATTGAGGGTATTTAGGATCTTATATTTTAATAATTGGTCATGGATTATGTTCGTCTGGGATATTTTGTTTAGCTAATATTAATTATGAACGTTTACATAGACGAAGATTATATATTAACAAAGGGATAATAAATTTTATACCTTCTATAAGAATATGGTGGTTTTTATTATTATCCTCTAATATAGCAGCTCCACCTTCTTTAAATTTAATAGGTGAAATTAATTTAATTAATAGATTAGTAGGTTGATCTTGGGTTTCTATAATTATGTTAATTTTAGTGTCTTTTTTTAGAGCTGGCTATAGATTATATTTATTTTCTTACACTCAACATGGAAAATATTATACAGGTATATATAGATTTTATTCTGGTGTGTCTCGAGAATATTTATTATTAATATTACATTGATTACCATTAAATTTATTAGTTTTAAAAGTTGATTATGTAATAATATGATTATAAATTATTTACTTAAATAATTTAAATAAAATATTGATTTGTGGTGTCAAAAATATGATAGTTTCATTTTAAGTTATTAATAAAAATTATTCTATTTGTTTTATTAGATTTTTTTTTTTATTTATTTTTAGATTTTTAATATTTTTTTTTATAATATATTTTATTATAAATAATATGATTATTTTTTTAGAGTGGGAATTAATTTCTTTTAATTCAATTAGAATTACTATATCTATTTTATTGGATTGAATATCATTATTATTTATAATATTTGTTAGATTAATTTCTTCAGTAGTAATTATATATAGAAAAAGATACATAAGTTCAGAGTTAAACTTAAATCGTTTTATTATTTTAGTTTTATTATTTGTATTTTCTATAATTTTATTAATTATTAGTCCTAATATTATTAGAATTCTTTTAGGTTGGGATGGTTTAGGGTTAGTATCTTATTGTTTAGTAATTTATTATCAAAATTTTAAAAGTTATAATGCGGGTATATTAACTGCTCTTTCCAATCGAGTAGGGGATGTATTTATTTTAATAGTAATTTCTTGAATAATAAATTATGGAAGTTGAAATTATATTTTTTATTTAGAATTTATAAAAAATGATTATAAAATAATAATTGTTGGTGTGATAATTATTATTGCTGCTATAACAAAAAGAGCTCAAATTCCTTTTAGATCATGATTACCAGCCGCTATAGCAGCTCCTACCCCAGTTTCTGCTTTAGTACATTCTTCAACTTTAGTAACTGCTGGAGTTTATTTATTAATTCGATTTAATATACTATTGGAAAATATATTTTTTTTTAAAATTTTATTATTATTATCAAGATTAACTATATTTATAGCTGGGATTTCAGCTAATTATGAGTTTGATTTAAAAAAAATTATTGCTTTATCTACTTTAAGTCAATTGGGTTTAATAATAAGAATTTTAAGAATAGGAATACCTGAATTAGCTTTTTTTCATTTGCTCACTCATGCAATATTTAAGGCATTATTATTTATGTGTGCTGGAGTGATTATTCATATAATAAATGATATACAAGATATTCGGTTTATAGGAGGTATTAGAAATTTCATTCCTTTAACTTCTTTATTTATAAATATTTCAAATTTAGCTTTATGTGGGATTCCTTTTTTAGCTGGATTTTATTCTAAAGATTTACTTTTAGAAGTAATGTCAATAAGAAATTTAAATTTATTAATTTATATATTATATTATATTTCTACAGGTTTAACAATATATTATACTATTCGTTTAATTATATATTTAATAATTAATGATTTTAATTTAATAACTATTTATAATTTATATGATGAAGATTATAATATAGTAAAAAGTATATTTGTATTATTATTGATAAGAGTAATTAGAGGGTCATTTTTAAGATGAATAATTTTTTTTGATTTAAATTTAGTTTATTTACCAATTAACATAAAAATAATAGTTATTTATATTTCATTAGTGGGAATATTAATTGGATATATAGTAAGTAATATACAAATTTATTCAATAAATAAATTTTTAAAAACATATCAAATTAGAAATTTTTTATGTGTTATATGGTTTATACCTAATTTATCAACTTATGGTTTAAGATATAGAATTTTAAAAATAGGACAGAATTTATTAAAAAATATAGACATAGGTTGAGTAGAAATATATAGAGGTCAAGGTTTATATAATATTTTTAAAAAAAAATCTATTTTTTATGTTATTTTTCAAATAAATAATTTTAAAATTTATTTATTTAGATTTATTTTATGAATTATAATTTTAATATTTATAATATTAATATATTTAAATAGCTTATATATTAGAGCATAATATTGAAGATATTAAGGAGATTAATTAATCTTTAAATGGGTATAAATTTATAAAAAAATAAAATTTTATTTTTACAATGAAAATGTAATGTTTTATTTAAACTATATAAATATATATAAATATATATATATATATATATATATAATAAAGAAATATTAATGCATTAAATCACTATAAATTAAGTTAGCAGCTTAATTTTGATATATTTCGATTAATTGGAAAATTATTTCAATATTATCATTAACAGTGATATACCTCTTTTTGGTTTCAATTAATATTTAATTAAATAAGAGGATATTATTCCTTTTCTTTTAAGTCGAAATTAAATGCAAAATTGCTTCTTATTTAAGATAAATTAATATATAATTAATAATTTTTGAATGCAAATCAAATGTTTTTTAAACTATAATCCTATATTAATTAGTTCAATTAAATATGTTTTGATTTCATTCATGATATAAACCTAATAAAAGAATTAAAATGAAAAAAAATCTAGTAATAGTTCAATAGAAAAAATTAGTTAAGTTAAATAAAGGAATAATTGGGAAAATTAATGCAATTTCTACATCAAAAATTAAGAAAATAATAGTAATTAAGAAAAAATGAAGTGAAAAAGGAATACGAGCAATAGATTTGGGGTCAAATCCACATTCAAATGGAGAACATTTTTCTCGATCTTTGTATGATTTTTTTGATAATACAATTGATATTAATATTATAATATTAGAAATAAAAAAAAAAATAATAAATAGATAAAAATTAATTATAATTATTTATATTAATAAAAATTAATCTTTATGATTGGAAGTCAAATATACTATATATATTATATAAATTAATTAATTACCTCATCAATAAATAGAAATATATAAAAATAATCAAACTACATCTACAAAATGTCAATATCAAGCTGCTGCTTCAAATCCGAAATGGTGAGTTCTAGAAAAGTGATTATTTAAATGGCGAATATAACAAGTAAATAAAAAAATAGTTCCAATAATAACATGTAATCCATGGAATCCTGTTGCTATAAAAAAGGTAGATCCATACACACTATCTGCAATAGTAAATGGAGCTTCTAAATATTCATAGGCTTGTAAAATAGTAAAATAAATTCCTAAAATAATGGTTAAAAATAATCCTTGTGATGTTTGGGAAAAATTATTTTCTATTAAGGCATGATGAGCTCAAGTTACAGTCACTCCTGATGTGATTAAAATAATTGTATTAAGTAAAGGAATTTGAAAAGGATTAAATGGAATAATACTTAGGGGAGGTCATGAAGATCCAATTTCAATATTAGGGGATAATTTTTTATGAAAAAAAGCTCAAAAGAAAGATAAAAAAAAAAAAATTTCTGAGACAATAAATAAAATTATACCTCAACGTAATCCTTTTGTAACTAAAATTGTATGTTTACCTTGAAAAGTTCCTTCACGACAAATATCTCGTCATCATTGATATATAGTTATAATGGTGATTAAATATCCTAAAATTAATAAATTTATATTAAAATTATGGAATCATTTCACTAATCCTGTGACTAAAGTTATTACTGCAATTGCTCCCGTTAAAGGTCAAGGTCTATAATCTACTAAATGGAAAGAATGGTTATGGGTTATTTTCATTAGTTTACTTCTCTAGAATATAAAGTTCTTAAAATTGCAATTACATAGGATTGAATAACTGCTACAGCAGATTCTAAAATTAATAGAAAAAATTGAATAAAAATTAAAATAAAAATTAAATAAGATGGTAAAATTGATCCAGTACCTCTTAGTAAAGTTATTAATAAATGACCAGCAATTATATTAGCTGTTAATCGGACAGCTAAAGTTCCTGGTCGAATAATATTACTGATTGTTTCAATTAAAACTATGAAGGGTATAAGAATACTAGGAGTTCCTTGAGGAATTATATGAATAAATATGTGATTAGTATTGTTAATTCATCCGTATAATATAAATCTAATTCATAATGGTAATGAAATTGATAGAGATAAGGTTAAATGTCTAGTTCTAGTAAAAATATAAGGAAATAATCCTAAAAAATTATTAAAAAAAATGAAAAAAAATATGGAAATAAAAATAAAAGTTGATCTTGATGAGTGAACATTATTTCCTAATAAAGTTTTAAATTCATTATGAAGTTTATTAAGAATAAAAGTTCAAAAAAAAAAATGACGATTAGGAATTAATCAGAATGAATAGGGGATAAATAAAAAACCAATAAAAGTTCTTATTCAATTAAAAGGAAAATAAAATAAATTAGTAGTAGGGTCAAAAATGGAAAATAAATTTGTTATCATTTTCAAATTGAGTTTTTAGTTAAAAATTTATTTTTATTTTGTTTTTTTATTTTAAAGTTAAAAATATAATAATTTATTATATTGAATACAATAAAAATAAATAAAAAAAAAAATATTAAAATTAATCAATTAATAGGTATTATTTGAGGAATAAAAGAATATTATTTATATAATAATTTAAATTTGACATATTTATGTTATAATTTAACTAATTCTTTCATTAGAAGTAATTGCTAATTTACTATGAAATGGTTTAAGAGACCAGTACTTGCTTTCAGTCATCTAATGAAGAATAATTATTAATTCAATTAATAAAATTTTTAATAGAAATTCTTTCAATTACAATAGGTATAAAACTATGATTAGTCCCACAAATTTCTGAACATTGACCGAAAAAGATTCCCGGACGATTAATATAAAAATTAGTTTGATTAAGACGACCAGGATTAGCATCAATTTTAACTCCTAATGAGGGGATAGTTCACGAATGGATAACATCTGTAGCTGTTACTAGAATACGAATTTGGTTATTTATGGGGAGAATAATACGATTGTCAACATCTAAAAGACGGAAATTATTATTACTTATTTCATTAATAGGAATTATATACGAATCAAATTCAATATTATTAAAATCAGAATATTCATAACTTCAATATCATTGATGCCCAATAGATTTCAGAGTGATTAGTGGGTTATTTAATTCATCTAAAAGATATAGTAAACGTAATGAGGGGATAGCAATAAAAATTAATGTAATTGCAGGTAAAATAGTTCAAATTAATTCAATTATTTGACCTTCTAGTAAAAATCGATTAATAAATTTATTAAAAAATAAATTTAATATTAAATATCCAACTAAAATAGTAATTATAATAAGAATAATTAAAGTATGATCGTGAAAAAAAATAATTTGTTCTATTAAAGGGGAAGCTCTATTTTGTAAGTTAAAATTAGATCATGTTGCAATTTCTAAAAAAAGGATAAACCTTTATTAATGGGGTTTAAATCCATTACATATAATCTGCCATATTAGAAGTTTCTTAAAATAGGAAGTTCATTATATGAATGTTCAGCTGGTGGAAGATTTTGGAATCATTCAATAGAAGAAGATAAATTTAAAGAAAATAAAATAATTCGTTGATTAATTATAGATTCTCAAATAATAATAATTATTAATATAGTAGATAAAAGAGAAATATAAGAACCTAATGAAGAAATAATATTTCATGAAATATAAGCATCTGGGTAATCAGAGTAACGTCGAGGCATACCTGCTAGACCTAGAAAATGTTGAGGGAAAAAAGTTAGATTTACCCCAATAAATATGGAAAAAAATTGAATTTTAAGTAAAAATGGATTTATATTTAATCCTGTAAAAAGAGGATATCAATGAATAAAACCTCCTATAATAGCAAATACGGCCCCCATAGAAAGAACATAATGGAAGTGAGCTACAACATAATAAGTATCATGAAGACTAATATCAATGGAAGAATTAGCTAAGATAACTCCAGTTAAACCTCCAACTGTAAAAAGAAATACAAACCCTAATCTTCATAATATTGAAGGACTATAATTAATTTGAGTTCCATGAAGGGTTGCAAGTCAACTAAAAATTTTAATTCCAGTAGGGACGGCAATAATTATGGTAGCTGAAGTAAAATAAGCACGAGTATCAATATCTATACCTACTGTAAATATATGATGAGCTCATACAACAAATCCTAATAATCCAATTGCTATTATAGCATAAATTATACCTAGAGATCCAAATGTTTCTTTTTTTCCTCTTTCTTGGGAAATAATATGAGAAATTATACCAAATCCTGGTAAAATTAAAATATAAACTTCTGGGTGCCCAAAAAATCAAAATAAATGTTGATAAAGAATTGGGTCTCCCCCTCCAGCTGGGTCAAAGAAAGATGTATTTAAATTTCGGTCTGTTAAAAGTATAGTAATAGCTCCAGCTAAAACAGGTAAAGATAAAAGAAGAAGAAGAGCAGTAATACCTACAGATCACACAAATAAAGGTATTTGATCAAAGAATAAACCATTTAATTTTATATTAATAATAGTAGTAATAAAATTAATAGCTCCTAAAATAGAAGAAATTCCCGCTAAGTGAAGTGAGAAAATAGCTAAATCTACAGATCTTCCTCTGTGAGCAATATTAGATGAAAGGGGGGGATAAACTGTTCACCCAGTTCCTGCTCCATTTTCTACAATTCTACTTGAAATAAGGAGAGTTAAAGAGGGAGGTAATAATCAAAATCTTATATTATTTATTCGGGGGAAAGCTATATCTGGAGCCCCTAATATTAAAGGTACTAATCAATTACCAAATCCTCCAATTATAATAGGCATAACTATAAAAAAAATTATAATAAAAGCATGTCCTGTTACAATTGTATTATAAATTTGATCATTGCCAATTAATGATCCAGGGTTACCTAATTCAGCTCGAATTAACAATCTTAGAGAAGTTCCTACTATACCAGATCAAATTCCAAAAATAAAATATAATGTACCAATATCTTTATGATTTGTAGAAAAAAGTCATTTTCGCTAATAAAATGGCTGAGTTTATAAGCGATAAATTGTAAATTTATTAACGAGAATTATCTCTTTTATTAAGCTTTATAGTCAATATAATGATATGAAATTGCAAATTTTAAGGGGTAAATAAATAAATTACTAAGGCTTAAAGAATATTTCTTTATATATAATTTTGAAGATTATTAGTTTATTTAACTTAAAACCTTAAAAGAAAAAAAAAGTTCTAAGAATTATACTTAATAATGACAAAAATGAAAAAAAATTAATATAATTAATAAATTTATTTTTAAATGAAATTTTAATTCATTTTAATTTTATATAATTAAATATGAGAGAAGAATAGATAATACGAATATAAAAAAATAATATAATTAATCTTATTATAATAAATAAAAAAGAAATAATAAATATTTTATTAAATAGAAGAAAATTAATAACAATTCATTTAGGGAAAAAACCAATAAAAGGTGGCAATCCCCCTAATGATAGAAAATTAATTAAAAAAAATAATTTAATTGAATAGTTAATATTACAAGTGAATAATTGATTAATAAATAATATATTTAATATATTAAATAAAAAACATATAATTGAAATTATAAATATGTATATAATAAAATAAAATAATCATAAATTTTCTCTAATTATAATAGAGGAAATAAGTCACCCTAAATTATTGATAGAAGAAAATGCTATTAATTTGCGTAAAGAAGTTTGATTTAAACCTCCTAAAGCTCCAATAATAACATTAAAAATTAAAATTAATATTAAAAAATTTTTGTGATAATAATAAGACAATAAAATTATGGGGGTAATTTTTTGTCAAGTTATTAAAATAAAATTATTTATTCATGAAATTCCTTCTATAATATTGGGGAATCAAAAGTGGAATGGGGCAGAACCTAATTTTATCAATAAAGATGAGTTAATTATAATAGAAAGAATATTATTTATTTTAAAATTAAAAAAAATAATTATATTAAAAATAATTAAAAATAAAAAATTAATAGATGCAATGGATTGAGTAAGAAAATATTTTAAAGCAGCTTCTGAGGCTAATATATTTAGGGGGTTAGAAATTAGGGGGATAAATCTTAATAAATTAATTTCAAGTCCAATTCAACAACCAAATCAGGAATTAGAAGAGATTGAAATTAAAGTTCTAAAAAATAAAATGAAATAAAAAAATATTTTATTTGAATTTATTAAAAAAATTAAAAATATGAATGTTATCAAGATTAGAATAAGATCTATTTTAAAAAATATATTTTAGTGTAAGATGCACGTAAATTTTTGATATTTAACGATACAGTTTAATTCTGTGAAATATAATAAAGGTAATAAAATTACTTAATTTATCCTATCAGAATAATCCTTTAATCAGGCACTTTATTTTTTTAAAAAAAAGGATAAACCTTTATAGTTGGGGTATGAGCCCAAAAGCTTAAGTTAGCTTATTTTTAA